ATCTTTTATTTTCTTTTGAAAAAACGTAAATAGATTTCTTCTGAGTAATGAGAAGACTATTCAAATTATGATATTCGTGAAGAAAGAACCGCAATAAATGTAAAAAAGGAACATCTTGAATCCAGCATTGAAGAATTTGAACCAAGATTTCCATATGTATGGGATGAGGTATTAGTATATCTGAGACATAATTTAAATGTGATAATTTGTCCTCTAAAAAGGGAAAAATGGAATGAATTGATCGTAAATTATGATATTTTGGTATTTCTTTTTCTTCGAAATAAGATACTAATCGCAACGAGAATGGAATTTCTACAATAATTGCAAAACTTTCTGATATCATTTGAGAATGAAAATGAGAAAAAAAAAAATGATTGTGGTTGTATCCAACGAATCGATTTTGATTAGAATCATTAACCAAAGAAATCAAAAAATTCTGTTGATAGATTCGAGTAATTAAACGTTTTACAAGTACTAAACTAGATTTATTGTCATAACCAAAAACTTCCACAGGTTCGTAAAAAACCGAACCATTTAACCCATGATTATGAGCAAGTGCATAAATATATTCCTGAAAGAGTAGCGGATATAGGAAGTGTTGTTGCCGAGATCTATCCTTTTCTAAATATCCCTGTAATTCTTCCATTGACTTACATTTTTTCTACTTGAAACAAAAACAGTAGGCATTTCTTGGGTTATCAAATTATACATAGTGCAATATGGTCAGAACAAGGTATGTATTATGTACAAAAAAATATATATACCCCGGAAACAGAAAGTCCAATCAACAGATCTTTTTCCTCTCCCCTTCTATCTAATGGGTTTATCCTCGTTATAATTATTAGAGGTTCAAAAATCTTTTATTTTTGCAACCCGATCGCTCTTTTGACTTTGGAACAAATTCTTTTTGTCAGTATACTGTTTCTTCTACACATTCGTTTCCAATCTATAATAGAGAATAGTTAGGATTAAAAAGAAAAAAAAAATAATCAAAGGACCACTCACAGGAGAACCTTTTCCCGCATCAGGCACTAATTTTTTTTAACGTCTAATTAGATCGGGTAATTATTCAAATAAAGAATAGAAGCTCGTTGCTTTTTTTTTACCAGAATTGGAGCCGTAGGGCTCTATCCATTTATTCACTAAACCCAACTGTAAATGTGAATTTTTTTTGTCTTCCTCCTAAAAGAAAAACCAAATTTTGGAATGATCTGGTAAGGATTGACTCAAAATTCTACTAAAAAAAATAGGAATCTAATAAGAAATTAAGAAATTCCATTTTCTTCTTATTATTACGACATGCTGTTTTTTCCATCCATTACCTTTCAGGATCAGTCGCGGTTTTATAGACTCTACCAATAGTCTGGACGAATTCGTTGCTTCATCCAAATGTGTAAAAGATCATAGTCGCACTTAAAAGCCGAGTACTCTACCGTTGAGTTAGCAACCCAGATAAATATGATTTGTAGATACGATCGAAATAAAAAAATAAATGGAATTGCACTGTACAACTACGTCAAAACATTGAACTAACAAGAAATAGAGGAAAGATTTTATGATCAATTCTAAACACCAAAATAGCAAAATGAATGGATCGTATTAAAAAATAAAAAACAATGGATTCAAAATAGAAATATCCAAATTTACAGACCGCCCATTTTCTCAAAATTTTTGATTTTCGTTAAGAAAATACATCTTGCATATGTATAACAGTAAATTCGGCAAACCCATCATTTGACTGAAGTAAAGGAAAACCAAATTAGGGGTCGGAATAAACGGATCTGCTTATCTACGATCGAATTATATTTGTTCGATACAACATTGTCAATATGAATGGAAAACAAATTCAATTTAATTAATAATTAATTAAGTATTGTATTTAAGTATTAAGTAAATCAAATAAGAATTCGTGTTGGATTGGCACAACATAAATAAGAAATTTAGATGAAAAAAAAAAAATAAGGAAAAGGTAGAGAAAAAGTATGAATACAACAAGAAAAGAGCAAATTTTGAGTAACTAATTGCCCAAAATAGATACTAGTTACCTTTTCTTTTTTATTTATTAAAAGAAATTTGGTTTTTCTTTTTCTTTATGAAGGTCTTTCTTTAACTTTAAATAATTCTGCCTTCCTTAAAATATCATGAACAGTTCCTGTAGGTTGAGCACCTTTTTCAAGGAAATAACGAATGGCAGGAACATTTAAATAAGTTTGATTCTGTATCGGATCGTAAAAACCCACTTTTTGAAGATCTCTTCCTTCTCTTCGGGATCGAACATCAATTGCAACGATTCGATAGATCGCTCATTGGGATAGATGTAGATAAATAATACCCCCCCCCTAGAAACGTATAGGAGGCTTTCTCCTCATACGGCTCGAGAAAAAATGATTCTAATATTTCTGTATATTCTGTATATAATGGCAAATAGATCCATAAAATCATGAAGTCGACTATAATTTGAGTCGTTTTTTGTTCTTACTTACAGATACAGAAAAAAAGAAATATCATTCGTACTCATAACTCAAGTTGGGCAATTCTTAAAAAGTGCGAAGGTAACTCTTTAGACATTTCTTGAGTCGTCTCTAACCTCTTTTGTTTGTCTCGTCTCGAATCTATTTTTCTTCTTCATTATAATAAAATGAAATAAAATTATTGAGACAATTGAAAATAGTGTTTCCTTGTTCCGGAATCCTTTCTCTTTACTTTGTAAAATCATTAGGTTTAGACATTACTTCGGTGATCCTTATTCCTTTTCAAAATGGCAGCAACATACCTTTTGTTTTTTGTTATTTCTTTCTATGAATAATACGAAAGATTTATTATAATACACTTTTCATTTTAATCGAAAAAGTTTTACCAATTTCGACAAATTTTACTTTTTTATTTTATTTCAAACTTGTTCGAATTTTAACCCTTCGATTTCGATATTGAGGATATATTTACAAAGTTGGTCTAACTTATTAATTGTTACTAACCCTAGATTCTTCCCCCCGAGAAATGAATCAATACTTTTTGTTCGAGCTCCATTATGTACTATTCCTATTTACCAACCCAACACAAATTAGGTTCCTAGCAAGAACAGAACAAACTATGTCGATTCAAGAGCATCTTCATTCCTATAGAAAATGGTGGATGTAAGAATCCACAACGAATCATGTCCTTCAAGTCGCACGTTGCTTTCTACCACATCGTTTCAAACGAAGTTTTACCATAACATTCCTCTGATTAAATTTCGAACCGGTATGGAATTGATTCAATATGGAATCATGAATAGTCATTGGCTCAAATGAAACAGATTTCTAAAAAAGACGAATAAACGCGTTTCCTTAAGTCTTATTTACATCTTCAACAGATTGTTCGGGATGATGAATCATAAAAAGGATCATCCCCCCCTTTTTTTTTTCGAATACATAATGAAAAAGTAATGAAAAAGTAAAGGCCTTTACTTAATAGAATAATTGAATAGATTTGCAATTCCGGAACAAAATCAGTTAGTAACCAAATATAAGCTATTCCGATGACTCGAAAAGGTCGGAAGTCTCTCTATAATATAGATTTTTCACACTTATTCAAGTACCAAGGGTTCACAAAAATGAAGATTCAAATCGTTTTTTGTTTTCGTGAGTATGGAATAGAAGAGTGTCAGATAAAAGTCGTTATTCTTTCTTTCATCTGAAAGAGAAAATCAGAATCAATAATAAGAGGAATCTAATCTTTTCATACCCATCATATACAACGAACAATTGTTACTGGGAGTAATCATGGATATTTAAAGGATCACAGATCCTTTTGACTTAACCAAGGGAAGGGGCTGCTGTTACTGAAATAGAACAATACAATAATAATACATAATATCTATTATACAGCATACAGACCTATTTTGTTTTACTTCAGATTCAAGAATCTTTCCTCCAATTCCATAAAAATGGAATATATCAATTTTCATCCATCCAATCATTACATTATATTGATTTCCAATTATTCAATTGAATAAGCTAAAATACAAAAAAAGAAAATGGGATCCAGATCAATTTATTTTTCCTATTTTTTCCTTAGAAGTTTTTAGACGAACGATGAAATGCAATTAATACAAAAAACTACGTAATCTTTAGTCTCCACATAAAGTGTGGAATTGGGATACACCATTTATTTTCTTTAGGCTTTCCTTGGGGAATGGAATAGAAAAAAGGTTTTTTTTCTATTTCAATTAAGAATGCACCATGTGCGAATTCCCATTTAACGGGTATGGAACACAAGGTTTCCCTAAGTAACTAACTTCAATATGAATATGAGTATGAGCATACTCTGAATGGGAATGATCCACCTCCAATTCTTTTTTGAATTCAAAATTCAAAGAAATATTTTTATTTCTACCCGTACATTGAATTCAGAACAAAGAAGGGGTTGGGTCACACATTATATATATCCAATATCCAAGCAAGATTAAACAGAAAATTGTTAAATAGAAGAATCTTTCGTTTCTGATGGAGACGATCTGGGACGGAAGGATTCGAACCTCCGAATAGCGGGACCAAAACCCGTTGCCTTACCGCTTGGCCACGCCCCATTTAGATTTATATTCGACACTAATAAAGACTAATATTGGTATTGGTCATTCGTCAATCCCAGCCCAAATACATATGAAATACATTGTTGCTAGGATTCAACACATGCAAATATAGAATCACAAAAAATTATTGATCAAATTATTGATCATTACATAAAATTCAATTAAGATATTGTACGAAACTATAATTCCTTGTATTCTCATTTGAGAATGAAAGGAAAGATTTTTGATTTGTGAGAGTTCGAAGAAAAAGAAGGATTTTTTGACCCGCCTTTTTATTTTTCCTTCATAAAAAGAACTCAACCAAAATCCAATTTTCTAATCTACAAGAATGAAATGTTTGTTATGCTTAATATCTTTAGTTTAATCTGTATCTGTCTTAATTCCACCCTTTATTCGAGTAGTTTTTTCTTCGCTAAATTGCCGGAGGCTTATGCCTTTTTCAATCCAATCGTAGATTTTATGCCTGTCATACCTCTACTATTTTTTCTATTAGCTTTTGTTTGGCAAGCTGCTGTAAGTTTTCGATAAAATTTGGAATACTCTGCATAATTCATGATTTATTCGAAAAAATAAATTCTAAAATAAAAATGGATAAGATCAGATAAGTTTTATATTATGAACCCTCGATTCAAAAATAGAAATTCTTGTATATTGAATTGAATGACCGCGGTGATAAATTTGGATCAACTTATTTCCTCGTTCTGACATTCCAGTAAACAAGGACTTTCGAAGAACCCACAATACCCAATAACGGATATGGCCAAACATTTTTGGTAATGAAGGAATCAGAACCTTTCTTTTCTTAACCTTTCTTTTCTTATTACCTTATTACAAAGTAGAAAGAAATTTGTTGAAAATTACTTTTTTTTTCAAGATTCAAGAAAAGACTTCATTTTGGGGGTGTTATGCCAAAATAACGTATGTGATAAAAAATAGGCAATCTATTTCCTTTTTCCCCAAAAAATAATCTTGGAGATTGTGTAATGCTTACTCTCAAACTCTTCGTTTACACAGTAGTGATATTTTTTGTTTCTCTCTTCATCTTCGGATTCTTATCTAACGATCCGGGCCGTAATCCTGGACGTGAGGAATAAAAAATGTTGAGTTTTCTTTATTTTATTTTTTTTTTATTCCATACATTTAACATTTACCTATGATGAAAAAAAAAAGGATCCCATTTTTTCAAATTTGAAAGTCTGAAGTGATCAGAGGGAACGGAGAGAGAGGGATTCGAACCCTCGGTACAAATAACTCGTACAACGGATTAGCAATCTGCCGCTTTAGTCCACTCAGCCATCTCTCCCAATTCAAAATTGAATTTTTTTTTATTTTTATGTGATGTGAAGTAAAAAGATTGAAACAAAAAAAAACTTCGTTTTCTTTTTTTAATTATTTATTAGTAATAATTTATTATAAGATAGGATAAAGTAACGATAATAATATAAAAATAATAGAAATAATATATTTGAATAATATATTCAAAACAAATTTGAAATTCTATATTCAAATGGATACGATATCTACGAATTTGATCAGTAATTCAATTTAGATAATGATTCGAAACAGAGATCTTATCCCCGATAGAATAGATATAGACAGAATCCCTTACTTCATTTCTTTAATTTTGTAAGAAAGGTTCATTCCCCCGGCCTGGTTAAGTACTGGCCGGGCCATTACATTATTTCTTTTTTTGTTCTGATAAATCATTTCATAGATCAAACAATTTAATTATGTATGATTTGATATCAAATCAAAAATTCTTGGTTGTTATTGAAGCAACAAAGAAAATGTCTATCCCCAGTCCTATGATAGAAGTGCCATTTCTTAGTGGTTAGTATTATTAATACTATACTAATAATAATAATAATAATAAGAATACTATTAATACTATAGAATAAGAATATGAAAGAATATTTTTCACATTCTTATCATTCTTATTAAGTATATAAATATAAGTATTTTTTTCTCAATTTACTTAATTACTAACCGGAAAAGAACACATACATATAACAATTAATATTAAACAATATCAAAAATGAAACACACATATGTTATAACATATATAACATAACTCATTTACTTGTTCAAGGGACAAGCTTTATTTTATTTGAACATTGGAAATCCAATTGATCCGATTGATCCCAATTCAAATCAAATTCATAGGATCTGGCAGTTGAAGGGGAAGTTGAAAACGAAAAACGAAATGCGGAATTCATCATTTTTATGGTCCATCTTTAATAAATCCCTAGATTCGGAATGTCAGTAATGACTTCCAGCAAATGAAAAAGATGACTTTTCATTTTATTTCATTTTATTATATTAATTATAAATTATATATAATTATATTTAAATATTTAATTATATATATATATATAAATTATATTTCATTATATTATGAATTAGGATCAAGTATGATCAAGTCAAGTTTTATTTAAATAAGCTGCTTTCTATTCTTCACCTATTTTTTTCAAGTACCTCCAGCGGGACGAAGTGCCAACACTAGAATTTTCATGAGTCTGATGCTATCTTAATTGTATCTAATTCCTTTGCTCATTCCTTTGTTCGACAAAGGGTTCATTCATATATAATAATGGAGATATGTAGCGGGTATAGTTTAGTGGTAAAAGTGCGATTCGTTTGATTAATAACTTAAATAGTTAAGGGATCTTTCGGTTTTTTCATATTCCGATCAAGATCAAAAAAACTTTATTTCTTAAATTAAAAAGGTTGAATCCTTTTTCCCTCAATAGCATATTTGAGGAAGACTATACATTCTCACGATTTATATCCAAGGGTCAATTCTAAATTGAATAAAAAATGGGATTATGGAATCGCGAAGCATAATTTTTTTTTATTTCAATTGGATCAAATCTTCCAATTGAATGAGTATGAGTAAAGGATCTATGGATGAAGATACAAAACAAAAGTGT